CACTTATGATACTAGAACTCATGCCCTATAAAGCATGTTATCCCATTTTCAAATTGGTTTATTCTGCAGCAGCAAATGCTAGTTTCAATATGGGTTCCGACGAGGCCAATTTAGTAATTCGTAAAGCTGAGGTTAACGAGGGTACTGCCGCGAAGAAATTAAAACCACGGGCTCGAGGACGTAGTTATGCGATAAAAAAAGCTACCTGTCATATAACTATTGTAGTGCAAGATAGATCTTTAGATGAATATGAAGAGATATCTTTCTATTCGTTAAAAAACCCTAGATGGAAAAAGACAACTATGGTATATGATGATGCGTATAATAGTGAGGTAGTATGGGACAAAAAATAAATCCACTTGGTTTCCGACTTGGTACAACCCAAAGCCATCATTCCCTTTGGTTTGCACAACCAAAAAATTATTCTGAGGGTCTACAAGAAGATCAAAAAATAAGAGATTTTATCAAAAATTATGTTCAAAAGCATATGAGAATATCCTCCGGTGCCGAGGGAATTGCCCGCATAGAGATTCAAAAAAGAATCGATTTGATCCAGGTCATAATCTTTATGGGGTTCCCGAAGTTATTAATCGAAAGTAGACCGCGAGGAATCGAAGAATTACAGATGAATCTACAAAACGAATTTCATTATGTGAACCGAAAACTTAACATTGCTATCACAAGAATTGCAAAACCTTATGGAAATCCTAATATTCTTGCAGAATTTATAGCCGGGCAATTAAAGAATAGAGTTTCATTTCGAAAAGCAATGAAAAAGGCTATTGAATTGACTGAACAAGCAGATACAAAAGGAATTCAAGTACAAATTGCAGGGCGTATCGACGGAAAAGAAATTGCACGTGTCGAATGGATCAGAGAAGGTCGGGTTCCCCTACAAACCATTCGCGCTAAAATTGATTATTGTTCCTATACAGTTCGGACTATCTATGGGGTATTAGGCATCAAAATTTGGATTTTTATAGACAAGGGAGAGGAATAACAAAACTTTCATTGTTTTTCCGTCGATAGAACAAAAAGGGGGAAACTCATTCATTCGTTTTCTGGCCAATCAAACAAATTCCGAATTCTTTAATTCTATAGGGTTGAATAAAAATTAGATTGACCTTTTGTTTTGATATAATTGCTATGCTTAGTGTGTGACTCGTTGGTTTTAGGGGGTTGGGATTAAAAAAAGACCGGCCCAGTAGTATGAAAACCAACCCATCGCTTCATATTATCTGGATCTAAAGAACCTGTCAAGATATGCCAAATCGGTCATATCTTTGTAGCAACTGACATTTTTTTACAATTAAACTTTAATGAATTCTAAGTTTAAAACAAAATACAGAACAAGAGTGTGGATAAATGGAAGGGTGAGAGAAAGAAAGAAAAAAATATCAATGATATAGAATTCCAATATGTAAGGTCTATGAGTCCTCTCATAACAGTGTAATAAAGCATCAATACTAATTGATTCATCCATAATGAAATAGTAAATGAATCCTTCTTATAGATTATAGAAGAAAAAACTCAAGAGCTTCGAGCCAATAAAGACTAAGAAGATTGACTCAAGGATAAATTGGATTAGAAGCTTCGTTGTAAAATTCTGACCTAACCATTTAGTACGAAGTGGTGGGGACGAAGGAACCTGTGAATGCAAAAGATTGTATTCAACAAATGAATCTTAATGATTCACTCGTTGGGATGGCGAAATGAACCGGAAATCAATTCATCTATTCGGAGAAATGACGAACAAGTGCTAGGACTGAAATAGAGATTGCAAGAGTCAACATTCGCCCGCGATAATTTTTTTTTTTGAATTTGAATTGGTATGGTAAACCTGGATAAAAGACAAAAGAAAATAAAGATTTAATAGGACGTTCCAAAAAAAAAAAACGATTTTTTATCCAATTTTTCTAAAAATGTTCTAATATCTATGCAAATTAATTGCAAGTCCATTTTGAATCCTTTTATTCGCGAGGAGCTGGATGAGAAGAAACTCTCACGTCCAGTTCTGTAGTAGAGATGGACTTCCGAAACAACCATCAATTATAACCCAAAAAGAACTAGATTCCGTAAACAACATAGAGGACGAATGAAGGGAATATCTTATCGAGGTAATCATATTTGTTTCGGTAAATATGCTCTTCAGGCGCTTGAGCCTGCTTGGATCACATCTAGACAAATCGAAGCGGGTCGACGAGCAATGACACGAAATGCACGCCGTGGTGGAAAAATATGGGTCCGTATATTTCCAGACAAACCAGTTACAATAAGACCCGCCGAAACACGTATGGGCTCGGGGAAAGGATCCCCTGAATATTGGGTAGCTGTTGTTAAACCGAGGCGAATACTATATGAAATGGGCGGAGTAACTGAAAATATAGCTAGAAGGGCGATTTTAATAGCAGCATCAAAAATGCCTATACAAACTCAATTTATTATTTCGGGATAAAAATTTAGAACCAACACAAATGAGTCTTGGGAATGAAAGAAAACCGCGGGTTTCTTTTTTTTGACAAACAATATTTCTTTTATTTTCTTCATCCTTTGCAGTGGAAGAATAGACTCAAAACTTCATATGATTCAACCTCAGACCCATTTAAATGTAGCGGATAACAGCGGGGCTCGAAAATTGATGTGTATTCGAATCCTAGGAGCTAGTAATCGCCGATATGCTCATATTGGTGACGTTATTGTTGCTGTGATCAAAGAAGCAGTACCAAACATGCCCCTAGAAAAATCAGAAGTAGTAAGAGCTGTAATTGTTCGTACCTGTAAAGAACTTAAACGTGACAGCGGTATGATAATACGATATGATGACAATGCTGCAGTTGTGATTGATCAAGAAGGAAATCCAAAAGGAACTCGAATTTTTGGTGCAATCCCCCGCGAATTGAGACAATTCAATTTTACTAAAATAGTTTCATTAGCTCCCGAGGTATTATAAAATGGGAGCCTTATATCTTTGGGATCTTTGAAAAGAAATAGATTAAGAACTAGATTAATTCGTAGATTATGTCTCACGCATATACCTTGAAAAATTCATATTCATAAACCAATAAAAAAACATGTTAATTAGATCCAATTTTGAGGCACCAAAAATTTTACTTCATCATGGGTAGAGACACTATTGCTGAGATAATAACCTCTATACGAAATGCGGATATGGATAGAAAAAGAGTTGTTCGCATAGCATCTACTAATATTACCGAAAATATTGTTAAAATACTTTTCCGAGAAGGTTTTCTCGAAAACGTCAGAAAACATCGAGAAAAAAACAAAAATTTTTTGGTTTTAACCCTGCGACATAATAGAAGGAATAGGAAAAGACCCCATACCTGTAGAAATTTTTTAAATTTAAAACGGATCAGCCGACCCGGTCTACGAATCTATTCTAACTCTCAACGAATTCCTAGAATTTTAGGTGGAATGGGGATTGTAATTCTTTCTACTTCTCTAGGTATAATGACAGACCGGGAGGCTCGACTAGAAAGAATCGGCGGAGAAATTTTATGTTATATATGGTAATCCTTTTAATATCCAAATGGGATCCGAAACCTCGTCCTATTTGTAAAAAAAAAAAAAAGAAAGGGGTGAGTTGTCTAATATCGTTTCTCCTACATTAGTTGATACTTCAAGGGGGCTTTACCTGAAATGAAAGAACAAAAATGGATTCATGAGGGTTTAATTACCGAATCGCTTCCCAATGGCATGTTCCGGGTTCGGTTAGATAATGAAGATCTGATTATAGGTTATGTTTCAGGAAAGATCCGACGTAGTTTTATACGGATACTGCCAGGAGATAAAGTCAAAATTGAAGTAAGTCGTTATGATTCAACTAGAGGACGTATAATTTATCGACTCCGAAACAAGGATTCGAAAGATTAGGTGGTTTTTATTCAATACGATTCGAGATGAAAAATTGCAAGAAACTTATTTTCTACCAAGAAGTAGATTCAGAATTAAGATAAGGAATGAAAAATATGAAAATAAGAGCTTCCGTCCGTAAAATTTGTGAAAAATGTCGACTAATCCGCAGACGGGGGCGCATTAGAGTAATTTGCTCTAACCCGAGACATAAACAAAGACAAGGATAATCAGACTCACCAAAGGAATAAAGGTACAAATAAAGAATCTGTTTTGACATCAAATGGATATATTCCATATATTTCTGACTCATATTTATGAGATGCTACAATATGGCAAAAGCTATACCGAGAATTGGTTCACGTAAAAATGTACGTATTGGTTCACGTAAAAGTGCACGTAGAATACCAAAGGGAGTTATTCATGTTCAAGCAAGTTTCAATAATACTATTGTCACCGTTACAGATGTACGGGGTCGGGTCGTTTCCTGGTCCTCGTCCGGTACTTGTGGATTCAAGGGTACGAGAAGGGGGACGCCCTTTGCCGCTCAAACTGCAGCGGCAAATGCTATTCGTACAGTAGTAGATCAAGGTATGCAACGAGCCGAAGTCATGATAAAAGGTCCCGGTCTCGGAAGAGACGCCGCATTACGAGCTATTCGTAGAAGTGGTATACTATTAACTTTTGTGCGGGATGTAACCCCCATGCCACATAATGGCTGTAGACCCCCCAAAAAAAGACGTGTGTAGAAATGAAGAGTGAAGAAATTTCAAGAGAAACAAGAGAAATAAATAATTCAATCAAATAAAATATTATTACTATGGTTCGAGAGAAAGTAACAGTATCTACTCGGACGCTGCAGTGGAAGTGTGTTGAATCCAGAACAGACAGTAAACGTCTTTATTACGGGCGCTTTATTCTGTCTCCACTTATGAAAGGACAGGCCGACACAATAGGCATTGCAATGAGAAGAGTTTTGCTTGGAGAAATAGAAGGAACATGTATCACACGCGTAAAATCTGAGAATGTCCCGCATGAATATTCGACTATAACGGGTATTCAAGAATCGGTCCACGAAATTCTAATGAATTTGAAAGAAATTGTATTGAGAAGTAATCTATATGGAACTT